TGCCTGATATTGTAATCATCGTTGATCAGCAAGAAGAATATACGGCTCTTCGAGAATGTGTTACTTTGGGAATTCCAACAATTTGTTTAATCGATACAAATTGTGACCCAGATCTTGCAGATATTTCGATTCCAGCCAATGATGACGCTATAGCTTCAATTCGATTAATTCTTAACAAATTAGTATCTGCAATTTGTGAGGGTCGTTATAGCTATATAAGAAATCGTTGATTAATAATAAGATAAGTCAATTACTTCGTGAATTCCATCGATTTAGGGAATCGGTTACTATACTATATCCATCCTGAATATAAAAGATAAAAATTCCCGGGGATATTATGTAATTACTTGGTATCCGAAATATACAGTTAAAGTAGGCGAATCGATAAAGAGATAGTTGAATCAAAATAATTCCTTTTTAAGTTCTATTTCTGTCAGAGGGCAAGCAATATGAATGTTCTACCATGTTCCATCAACACATTAAAAAGGTTATACGATATATCCGGTGTAGAAGTAGGCCAACATTTCTATTGGCAAATAGGAGGTTTCCAAGTCCATGCCCAAGTACTTATTACTTCTTGGTTCGTAATTGCTATCTTATTAGGTTCCGCTACTATAGCTGTTCGGAATCCACAAACCATTCCGACCGACGGTCAGAATTTTTTCGAATATGTCCTTGAATTCATTCGAGACTTGAGCAAAACTCAAATTGGAGAAGAATACGGTCCTTGGGTTCCTTTTATTGGAACTATGTTCTTATTTATTTTTGTTTCCAACTGGTCGGGTGCTCTTTTACCTTGGAAAATAATACAGTTACCTCATGGGGAGTTAGCCGCACCCACGAATGATATAAATACTACTGTTGCTTTAGCTTTACCTACGTCAATAGCATATTTCTATGCAGGTCTTACAAAAAAAGGATTGGGTTATTTCGGTAAATATATTCAACCAACTCCAATACTTTTACCAATTAACATCCTAGAAGATTTCACAAAACCCTTATCGCTTAGTTTTCGACTTTTTGGTAATATATTGGCTGATGAATTAGTAGTTGTTGTTCTTGTTTCTTTAGTACCTTCAGTAGTTCCTATACCTGTCATGTTCCTTGGATTATTTACAAGTGGTATTCAAGCTCTTATTTTCGCAACTTTAGCCGCAGCTTATATAGGGGAATCCATGGAGGGTCATCATTGACTATCTTTCAAAATATGCTTTTTTATTTATCCCAACGCAATCGCAATGTATTGTATAGGCGGTTCAAATAAGCTATTTTGGAACAGAATAGATACAAGGGTATATGATTTAGAGTACTAGTAAAAAAGATTACGATATTTTGGAATTCAATTGTCAACAAAAAGGAATGAACGAGATCTAAAAGATCTTTTTCCTAAGATTTCCGTTGGGCCACTTATGTCAGACTCCCCCAACATTCTATTTCTATTTGTTCAGTCAATCACAATATTGATTACGATTCATACCTAATCATAATTTGGATAAGATAAGAATTGTTATCCGGTTCCGATGTGCGATAAAAAAAATGTTCTATGAAACTATTCCCATCCCATTTCATTTGATTTCAGTCAATTCAATGATTGATCAAAATTCGAATTAATTGCATGCAATTAATTGGATCTCAAATATGGATATTGTATTGATATGGAAGGAGTCAGTCAGACTAATGAATTCGTCAGTTTGTATTCATGCTTGGATTAATGCGGGATCGGGATAATGATAAAGAAAAGGAAACCAATAATTTACAAACGAGATTCATAAAAAATGGGTTAGGGATGGGGTCAAACTGGGTATATGTTATTTAATGGCTATAAGCCAACTCTTCTGTATGTTTCAAAGAATGATTCTAGAATCGGGTTGAATATTAGATGTGAATTTTTGGTTTACGTTCTGGAAGAAAGCCATGTATATGTGATATTAGATATTTACTAGTTATATATGAACTATCCATATATCTTATTGACTTTTCTACCCCACCGTGAATTTAGATAGGAATTACAATAGAAGTTCTTCCGTTTCGTCTGGGCCGAATGAATAAACAGATGAAATCAAGCATAGCATATAGAAGAGAAAGAGTGCAGAATTGAAAGAATGGTTCGGAACAAATAAATGAAACGGAAGAACTAGGCCCTTCTGCATTGATTATGGATTGATAAAGACTCCATGGATAGGAAAACGCGAGATCGAAGCAGTTCCGCTTATACAATTCAATAATCTCATTACTTTAATTTGTAGGTCATAGTTATTTCGACTGGATTGGGTGGATCTTAGTAATGGAATAACAAGTCAAAATTCATTGGTTGCTTGTATCATTAACCATTTCTTTATTTTTATGCGAGGAGCTTACCATGAATCCACTGATTTCTGCTGCTTCCGTTATTGCTGCTGGATTGGCTGTAGGGCTGGCTTCTATTGGACCTGGAGTTGGTCAAGGTACTGCTGCGGGCCAAGCTGTAGAAGGTATCGCAAGACAACCAGAGGCAGAGGGTAAAATAAGAGGTACTTTATTGCTTAGTCTGGCTTTTATGGAAGCTTTAACAATTTATGGACTGGTCGTGGCATTAGCACTTTTATTTGCAAATCCCTTTGTTTAATCCTATAAATTTGTAAAGTTTTTTGTTTTGTCTTTCTTATTTTATTACCTTGGATTTGCCACTTGATTTTTCGAACTATATCAAGATTTCACTCCTACAATAACGATTTCACTCCTACAATAACTTTAACTTATTCATTGAGCTAATACTAATAATAATACCCCGTGGGAAGGACTAATTTGAGGATCAGGAATTAGCGGATCCACTCGCTTTCTTCCTTCCCGTTCTCAGTCCAATGGAACCCCTTTTTTTAGGAAGCGTTGCAACAAATGAGGTATTTCGGAATTTATATGCGACCTGAGACCCAATTCTAACAAGTATTTCAATTTTCTTATTGAAATAAAAATAATGAAATTTTAAAATATTAAGAAAATGAATAAAAAAATCAATCAAATAAAAAAAAAGGCGAAGTAATACAAAAAGAACTCTGTTCGATTTAGTCAGTCCTATCCCTATCTATAAGAGGAGATCCTATGAAAAATGTAACCGATTCTTTCGTTTCCTTGGGTCACTGGCCATCCGCCGGGAGTTTCGGATTTAATACCGATATTTTAGCAACAAATCCAATAAATCTAAGTGTAGTCCTTGGTGTATTGATTTTTTTTGGAAAGGGAGTGTGTGCGAGTTGTTTATTTCAAGAATAAGCTGGATCTAACCAGCTGCACTTTATTCTTTCTAATTAATAATTAGGAAAGAAAGGTGCACGATCTCGCGAATTACTTCTGAATAAATTCAGAAATCATATGTACGAACCATAGCATTTCGCGATTCATTGGTAAATAAACTTTGATTCTCTATCAACCAATAATATGGGACCCTAAACAAAACATGGTTAAAGCTAAATTGTTTGAAGTTCGGGCGCAACATTGGTGCTCTTTCTACCACTATATTAATTAGTATGGAGATGGTTTCAAAATGAATAGTTGCATTTTATCCGATATAGAACACTCATATCGATAAAATGATTTGAACCCTTTACTGGAAAAATGGGAATCCCGTCCTTTTTTATCCAATGCGGAATCGACGACCTATGTATAAAGTAAGCAGAATTTTGTGGATTTGAACAAAAATAAAAAAAAAAAAAGAAACAACTTTGCCGATAATTACAGATTTTTTGTCTGGTCGGAAGAGTCCTCCGAATATTCTGGTCTTGGATCACTGATCCGTTTCAATATTTTGGAATCCGAACAGAGAAGAGAGGATAAGCTCATTACATAAAAAAATAGATATGGGAATTACCCATAAGTAAGTGAGCGTGAGAGCCAAATGAATCGAAAGATTCATGTTTGGTTCGGGAAGAGATCCTGGAATTTTTGAAATTAATGCGAAGATAATCTACTTTCATTAAATGATTTATTAGATAATCGAAAACAGAGAATCTTGAGTACTATTCGAAATTCAGAAGAGCTGCGCGGGGGGGCCATAGAAAAACTGGAAAAAGCCAAGGCACGCTTACGGAAAGTAAAAATGGAAGCGGATGAGTTTCGAGTGAATGGATACTCCGAGATAGAACGAGAAAAATTGAATTTGATTAATTCAACTTATCAGAATTTGGAACGATTAGAAAATTACAAAAACGAAACCATTCAGTTTGAACAACAAAGAGCGATTAATCAAGTCAGACAACGCGTTTTTCAACAAGCCTTACAAGGAGCTCTAGGAACTCTGAATAGTTGTTTGAACAACGAGTTACATTTACGCACCATCAGTGCTAATATTGGTATCTTTGGGGCGATGAAAGAAATAACTGATTAGTCCTTCCTTCTACTGTAGGCATTATTTATTGATTTTTCCTTTGCTTCTGAAAAAGAATTAAGCAAGACTCATGGCAACCCTTCGAGCCGACGAAATTAGTAAAATTATCCGTGAACGTATTGAGCAATATAATAGAGAAGTCAAGATTGTGAATACTGGCACCGTACTTCAAGTAGGCGATGGCATTGCTCGTATTCATGGTCTTGATGAAGTAATGGCAGGTGAATTAGTAGAATTCGAAGAGGGCACAATAGGCATTGCTCTTAATTTGGAATCCAATAATGTTGGTGTTGTGTTAATGGGTGACGGTTTGATGATACAAGAGGGAAGTTCTGTAAAAGCAACAGGAAGAATTGCTCAGATACCAGTGAGCGAGGCTTATTTGGGTCGTGTTATAAATGCTCTGGCTAAACCTATTGATGGGAGAGGTGAGATTTCAGCCTCGGAATCTCGACTAATTGAATCGCCCGCCCCAGGTATTATTTCGAGACGTTCCGTATATGAGCCGATGCAAACCGGACTTATTGCTATTGATTCGATGATCCCTATAGGGCGCGGTCAGCGAGAATTAATTATTGGGGATAGACAGACCGGTAAAACAGCAGTAGCCACGGATACCATTCTCAATCAAAAAGGTCAA